CTGAGAACCGTATATGAGAATTTCATCTCGTACGGCTCAAACAAAAACACCCCAATACTGGTTGAAAGAGGTATGGAATAGAAAATTGGAAACTTCTTAATCTTTTGATTCAATCTTATCTAAAGATACGAAAGAATAAAAATCAGAAAGCTATTCTTTGTGCTTATAATTAGCATGCCAAAAAATCAAGTCGACTCGCTTGTCTTTATGTTGATCGTTACAGGCCTCTTGAATCTTCTATTTACCTATTTTGTTTTTTTTATTTGTTAGTTTTATTTGTATGTAATGCAGCTTTACTTTATGTTTTCTTTATTATTAATAGGAATTTTCTTGTTAAGACCCTATGAATCAATTGAAACTTCAGATTCATACTGGAACCACGATGATTCAACAAAACCTTCAAATTAAGTCCAAAGATTCCCTGAGTAAGAACCATTGGATCATCATTTATTCAACGAGTAGAATAGATATAAATATAATGACTAAAAATCCAAAGAAACGTTTGTCCTTTGAGCAAAATCAAAGCAGAAATGGGGAATTTGAAAGAAGAAAAATCTTTCAATTTATGATTTATAACTTTTTCTTTGGAAAAATTTTTTGAATCCGGCCGCGAGGTCTGAATATTAAGTATGAATCATAGTTCGAATACTTCGTGATCTATTTTATATATTCCGTGCTCCAGATACTAGAATGAATATCCGACGGGGTAAAACCATCTCTCTCAAGACGACAGACCCATTCTCTGTACTATCAATAGGATCAATTAGAACAAGTCACACACTCATATTCCGGAAATACAGAAACAAAAAAATTTCGCGGTCGAACTACCAATCAACTAAAAAAAAAAATCCGAGACCTAAATGCTTATTTAACAGCTAGGATTTTGGGGTTCTTGTGAATCTAATTCAGTGAAATTCCGTCCAGTAAAACGGAAGAATTATAAATCTCCAAAATAATAGATAGGAATATCGCAAATAGAGCCATTGCGACACCCATCAAAGGAGTAGTTCCCCATCCAGGAGCTACTTTACCATATTCCGAATTCAATGGTTTCAATAAACCCCCTACAGAAGTTCGTCTTGGACGAGCTCTAGAACTACCCTCAACAGTTTGTGCAGCCATAAATCCTATTTTGTATTCATCGAGATCTGTTGACTTTGTATACCATTCCGTTGTAAATAAACGATCTTATCATAGATCCATTGTGGTCTTGAAATTATATAATAATGGAAACAGCAACTCTAGTCGCCATCTCTATATCTGGTTTACTTGTAAGTTTTACGGGGTATGCCTTATATACTGCTTTTGGGCAACCCTCTCAACAGCTAAGAGATCCATTCGAGGAACACGGGGATTAGTTGAAGTAATGGGCCTCCCAATATTGGGAGGCCCATTACTTCAATTGATATAATGAAAAATCTTTTCATTTTTTAGTTGGAACTTTAGGCGGGTCTCGAAAAAAGATAGCGAAAAAAATGATCCCTAGAGTCGAGACTAAGAGGAATGTATAAACCAATGCTTCCATAAATTCGATCGTGGTTTACAATTATAGCTTCCATACCTGTTTATTTGGGGTCATCTCCCAGATTAAAGGAAAAAAAAAGAATAAAAAAAAAAAAAAATCAAAAAAAGACGAGGATTTAAATCCAGATTTCTCCAGTACCTTATTTAAAATCACAAACCGAAAATAGATAGAAGTGAGAAGCGAAAAATAGCATAGCAATGTTGCATCAGACTACTTGTCTTCTTGTAGTTGGATCGCCAAGTTTTTGGAATGCTCCAAATTCCACTTGAGCATCCAAATCTGGGTCAATACCAGCAAAAACATCTCTGAACAAGGTTCTAGCACCATGCCAAATGTGTCCAAAGAAGAAAAGCAGAGCAAACGAAGCGTGTCCAAAAGTAAACCAACCCCTTGGACTGCTACGAAAAACACCATCGGATTTCAAAGTAGCACGATCTAATTCAAAAATTTCACCCAATTGAGCACGTCTAGCATATTTTTTCACAGTAGCAGGATCACTATAACTCACTCCATTCAGTTCGCCACCATAGAACTCAACAGTTACACCTACTTGTTCGACACTATACTTCGATTCTGCCCTTCTAAAAGGAACATCGGCTCTAACAATTCCATCTCCGTCTACCAAAACAACAGGAAATGTTTCAAAAAAAGTAGGCATACGACGTACAAAAAGTTCACGCCCTTCTTTATCTCTAAAGATAGGGTGTCCTAACCACCCGACAGCTATTCCATCCCCGTTATCCATTGAACCCGCTCTGAATAATCCCCCTTTCGCCGGATTATTTCCGATGTAATCATAAAAAGCTAATTTTTCAGGAATTTTAGACCAAGCTTCTGATAAACTTTGATTTTCGGCTAGTCCAGCACTAACTCTTCGATATATTTCTTGCTGAAAGTATCCCTGATCCCATTGATAACGGGTGGGACCAAATAATTCGATGGGGGTAGTTGCTGAACCATACCACATAGTTCCAGCAACAACAAAAGCTGCAAAAAAGACAGCAGCGATGCTGCTGGAAAGAACGGTTTCAATATTACCCATACGTAATCCTTTGTATAGACGTTGAGGTGGGCGGACACTAAGATGGAATAAGCCTGCTAATATGCCCAATGTCCCTGCTGCAATATGATGAGAGGCTATTCCTCCTGGAACAAAAGGATCAAAACCTTCCACACCCCACGCTGGATTTACAGATTGTACCTTTCCAGTTAGTCCATACGGGTCGGACACCCATATTCCAGGACCATACAATCCTGTTACATGAAATGCCCCAAACCCAAAGCAAGCCACTCCTGAAAGAAATAAATGAATTCCAAAGATCTTAGGCAAATCCAAAGAAGGCTTTCCTGTGCGTTCATCACCAAATATTTCTAGATCCCAATACACCCAATGCCAGATAGCTGCCAAGAAGCACAAGCCAGAAAACACAATATGTGCCCCGGCTACACCTTCGTAACTCCAAATACCCGGATTCGTTATCGTCCCTCCTGTAATACTCCAACCACCCCATGAATTGGTTATTCCTAAACGAGTCATGAAGGGTATGACGAACATGCCTTGTCTCCACATTGGATCAAGAACTGGATCGGAGGGATCAAAAACTGCTAATTCATATAGAGCCATTGAACCGGCCCAACCAGCAACCAGAGCTGTATGCATTATATGGACAGCAATCAAACGACCGGGATCATTCAATACGACGGTATGAACACGATACCAAGGCAAACCCATGGGACTACCCCTTTATTAACAAAAAATAGACACTGTGTAACTTTATTGCATTGAAAAAAACTCTGCTATGTACCCCCTTTTTTTTCAGTGGATTATCTCGAAAAAAGGATGAATATTTGTTCTATTCTTTTAGTAATATTTTTTAGTAATAATGGTAATGGAAGAGTTCGGTTCGTAGGAAAAAAGAGAAGCAAATCTATTCTATACTCGATAAGTACCAATACGCAATGGGGGTTGATTCCCTTTTCTATGAGCGGATGCATCCATATTTGGTCATCATTCAAAGGACCTTTTCGTAAGAATTTTCCTTTATTTTCTGAACTTATTCAATCTATGTATAAAATATGATAAAGGCCAATATTATTAAGACAAGAAGCCCATTATTACGCTTCCACATCAAAGTGAACTAGAGTACTTAATTCTTTTTTCTTTTATTTTATGCCTATTGGTGTTCCAAAAGTACCTTTTCGAGGTTCCGGAGAAAAGAATGCATCTTGGGTTGACGTATAGTGCGACTTGTCAGATCTATTGGGTCATATGGGATTTCCCCATTCTCTCCTCCGATCGAGATAGCCTCGGTTTCGCCCAAAAAAATTGATTGAATTATCAAAAATTTGTAGCGTGAAGTACAAGGAAGTGCAATTAGATCCTTTTTGTGCGGAGGTATCCAGATAAATATTAGCAATAAAAAAAATTTATGGTCGTCTTGGCTGGACCAAAAAAATGAGGTATCCAGGCTCCGTTTAGAAAAACCCAATTGGGAATATATCTATGATTATTACTTAGATCATATTAGATCATAGATATCATAAACGATTCCATTTAGAAATTGATTCGAAATAGGAGTGATCTCAAACTGTTAATCAATGGAATAATAAATATGATGAATATGTCGAATATTTGGCGGAAGACATGAAACAAATGAATAAAAAAAAAAGGGACGAAGTCATAGCAAAAAAGAGACGTGGTATGGGGGTCATTTGTCCTATATGTACAAAAAAAAATCGGGCAGATTCTTACTCGGAGTAGAGCATAAACCTAAAAAAATGGAAGAAGCCCATTCAGGAACAAGAAAATTACATCGTGATTTTTGGATTGGATCTCGATGAAAAAATATATCAATGAAAAGTTAGTTCGATTAGTGAATTGCTTTTTTTTTATATAAGAATATTATAGGTATAGGAAAACCGGCCAAACTCATTGTTCTTAAAAAATGGGAGAAAAACCCCTTCGATAGAAAGAGCCCGCTAGGAAACAAGAAAGGGGGCTGGGAGCTACACATTGATTTTTTTTCGCAAGTTTTGTTGAACCGTATGCATCAAAAAGTGCCTGTACGGCTCCGAAGGGATACAATTTTATCCTAATCAACCGACTTTATCGAGAAAGATTACTTTTTTTAGGCCAAATGGTTGATAGCGAGATCTCGAATCAACTTATTGGTGTTATGGTATATCTTAGTATAGAGAATGAGACCAAGGATTTGTATTTGTTTATAAACTCTCCTGGCGGGTGGGTAATACCCGGAATAGCTATTTATGATACTATGCAATTTATACGACCGGATGTACAGACAATATGCATGGGATTGGCCGCCTCAATGGGATCTTTTCTCCTGGCCGGCGGCGAAATTACCAAACGTCTAGCATTCCCTCACGCTTGGCGCCAATGAGTTTTTTATTTGAGAGAAAAAAGAAGACTATGCCTTCGCCATATGAATTATTAATATATTAAGTAATAATAGCATGGCACTTCGAATTCGATATGAAAATTGTTATTGTTTTCTTTTTCAAAATATTAGATTATGTATCGAAGGAGTAGTATGAGATAAAGGAGGGGTATTCCGAGTTTATCTTACCTATCGTAGGCCTATTTCAGCGTCACAAACTTTTTTCACACCGGAAGGTTATTAACAATATTTATGTTATGAAAAAGTACGAAAAAAAAAAAGAAGATTTTTTTTCTTTTTGATTTGAAAAAAAAAAACAAAGAAACTTTGGGATTGCTGACTCACAAACGAAATAAATATATAAAGCAACGGGGCCATCATAGTATTTTTGAACTCCTCCAAAAAAAGAAGGGTGGTAATTGGATCATTGACCGATCTGGGGATAATAGACCCCATATTTTCTCTTTCTTTGATGAAAGGTAAAAAGACGAATTCCATTGTCGAGCCGTATGCAATGCGAAAAAATGCCTGTACGGTTGTTCAATTCTCTCTTTTTCTTATTCTTTATCTCTTCCTCTTCCCCCCGCCTAATCGTGCGAGATAGAGGAACCTTTTATTATGTTATAATATATCATCAGGGTAATGATCCATCAACCAATTGGCGGTTTTTCTGAGGGGCAAACGGGAGAAGTTATCCTGGAAGCGGAAGAACTACTGAAACTGCGCGAAATCCTTACAAGGGTTTATGTACAAAGAACAGGCAAGCCTTTATGGGTTGTATCCGAAGACATGGAAAGGGATGTTTTTATGTCAGCAACAGAAGCCCAAGCTCATGGAATTGTTGATCTTGTAGCGGTTGGATAAAAAAGAAGAGTGATTTCACGCAAATACACAATTTAAGATTTTATCTTCGTACTTCTTAAGGGTTTAATATTCTATTAATCTATTAAATACAAGAAATTCATAATCATCCGGTTAGGATCGATCTAAACCAGCCCATAATGTATAATTCAGCATGCCAACAATTAAACAACTTATTAGAAACCCAAGACAGCCAATCAGAAACGTCACGAAATCCCCCGCACTTGGGGGATGCCCTCAGCGCCGAGGAACATGTACAAGGGTGTATGTGCGACTCGTTTAAATCATGGGCTGAGACAAAACAAAAGAAAAAGATTTTCCAGTATCAATGATCAGTACCAGTGAATCAGATAGAATGGAAGAACTACATTCACTATATAAAAAAAATAGATCTATCATATCTTTCTATTGTGTATGAAATTTATGGTTTCCATTGGCGCAAATTCAATCACCTCAATTTGTAATTTAAGGTGAGAAAGAATTCCCCATTGGTAACAAATAGTTATCCATTAAGCGGAGTAAATAAAAAAAAGCAGAAAGATTATGTTTCTACTCTTGCAAGAACGGACTAACAGGGTCAGCTACCTCACCAATCTTCATAATTAAATACCGTTACTGTATAAAGTCTATCTCGTTATGAAAGACCTATTACTAGAAAATTCACCGGTAGAGCCAAAGAATGGTAACTGTACAAGTTACCAATAGCATTGATTAAATGAAAGAAGGGGCTCCGGTGTATAGAGAGGACCTCACCGTTTAAGAAGTAACCATAGAGACGATGGAACCCACAATTTATTTATCTATTTATATTTACTACTTTATTTCCAATGCCTAGAAAAAAGGAAAAAAGCGTGGTCGGGAAGGTTAGAGTAGCAAAAGCCATTGGAATTTTGATTTTATAAATTGGAAGAATCCGTTTTGTTATTAATAGACTAGGAAAGGGGAAAAGAATAACTGAAAGAAAGGAAATCAATTAGTTATTCATCAAAGTTTCATTTATTCAATGACCAGAATTAGACGAGGATATATAGCTCGGAGACGTAGAACAAAAATTCGTTTATTTGCATCAAGCTTTCGCGGGGCTCATTCAAGACTTACTCGAACAATTACTCAACAGAAACTAAGAGCTTTGGTTTCGGCTCATCGTGATAGAGATAGGAAAAAAAGGGATTTTCGTCGTTTGTGGATAACTCGAATAAATGCAGCAATTCGCGGGAATCAGGTATCCTATATTTATAGTAGATTAATACACAATCTGTATAAGGCGCAGTTGCTTCTTAATCGCAAAATACTTGCACAAATAGCTATATCAAATAGGAATTGTCTTTATATGATTTCCAATGGGATCATAAAATAAAGAAGTTGGAAGGAATTCGTCATAATTTTTAAATGGAGTTCCCTGGAGAATGAACTCCGGGAAGGTAGAGTAGAAATTAGTATAGGATAATATGATAAAGTCGTCAAAATGAGCGAACACGCTCAATAAAAAAAAAAGATTTATTCTTCTTCCCCAATTCTTTTTTTTTTATTACGACACGACTGCTTCTCGTATTTTTTGAATAGAACATTCATCTGTGTTTGAGTTTGAATTGGAATTTTGATTCAGTTGAAGAGAAAGCCTATTTTTTTCTGGTTCTAAGACCAGTAGTTCTAGCGGTCGACTCACTTCTTTCAAATTGTTTCTCATTATTAAGAAAAGGTAACGAAGATAAAATACGAGCTTGTTTTATAGCAATAGTAATTAATCGTTGTTCTTTTAAGGTCAATCTATTCACCCGTCTAGATAATATTTTTCCTTGTTCACTAATAAATCGACTAATTAAACTCATATTTCTATAATCAATTCGATCCCCCGATTGGATCGGGGGCAAACGCCTACGAAAAGATCGCTTGGATTTAAGAAAGAGTCGCTTGGATTTATCCATAATTTGTTTATTCCTTATCGCTAAAATCCCATTTCGATGAAATCAAAAATGATTTATAGAATTAATTAAGAGAATTTTGTTTGTCTATATTTATTTATTTGTATTTGTTTCCATTTAAATATATGAAATAATATAGATATATATCTATATTATTTTTCATGTTCCTTGGAAGGGTGACACACAAGCACTCGGTTCGATCCATCTCTATTTCTTTATCTCCCCATGAATTGTATGTGTGTAACAATAAGGACAGAATTTTCTCAATTCCAATCGACTAGGTGTATTGTGTCGATTCTTTTGAGTAATATATCTGGAAATACCCCTTGATTCCTTATTAACACCGTTTCGAATACAACTGGTACATTCCAAAATAACCCTTACTCGGACATCTTTACCCTTGGCCATGAACCTCCTTTGGGTTTTTGATTCACCCAACTTTTCTATTTTCTGATCCGAAGCGAATAAGAAGCAAGGAACAAAAAAATAGAAGTTGCTAACCACTCAAAATTTTATTTTGAAATAAAGATTTTGTTGCAATCAATATAGTAAATAATAAGTAATACAATAATTTCTAACTATATTGCTAATCACAGTACAGTATTTCATTTAAGTATCTTGTATTGTATGATACTCTTACCCTAGCCACATTTCCGTTTTCTTTTAACTGTATTATTAATTTAATTGGAGCCCGACCCGAGTTTCACGGAGGTTGAATCCACTTTTTTCTTTCTCTTTCCTCCCTTATTCTATCTATCTAATTCTAAAAAAAAAAAAAAGAAAAGAGGGGAAAAAGAGATTAGTCACAAATATTTGATTCTATCTCTAATCTTCTTCACCCCTTTCCATTTCAATAACTAGAATGAAAAAAAAGGAAATGTCAACGCATCCGGGAATAAACGATTGATTTCGATCAATAAACCTGCTAAAGACCCGAACCATAGAGTACTTAGTACCGGTGCCACGGAAAGATATGTTTTTAGATCTCGCATTAAAAATCCTCCTTTTTTTTTGTATTCCATACCATATTGTAATACATTATGTACAGAGATGTATATGTAGTTAAAGACCACTTGTATTTGTGCGCGGAATCCTAATTCAAATTGAAATGTGCAATGGTTTGGTAGATAAGATTTTCTTTTTCTTAAAGCAGAAAAAAGATTCACTTTACGCCTGAGAATTCCCAAGAAAAATATTCATTTATTATTATATGTTATATGATATGAGACCAAAAAAAAGAAAAAGAAAAGGTAAGATCAATTTTGCATATCAACGGAAGGAATAAAATAAAATAAAATAATAAGGATGTGGAAAACAAGACGGGGATTCTCTACAATGATACTGTAGACCAATTGAGAGGGATGTAGCGCAGCTTGGTAGCGCGTTTGTTTTGGGTACAAAATGTCACGGGTTCAAATCCTGTCATCCCTACCAATTACTGCTCAGAGGAGGAGTAACCAGAGATCAGAGGAGGAGTAACCAGAGATCGATTTTAGATCGATTAAATTTTGACATACATAATCTTTAATTTTATGATAGTATACACATGCAAGAAGTATTTTATTGGGGTAAAAAAAACCGAATCTCCTTCTTTACAGTCTTTTACGTTGTGATACGAAAGCGCTCTTAGTTCAGTTCGGTAGAACGTGGGTCTCCAAAACCCAATGTCGTAGGTTCAAATCCTACAGAGCGTGATTCTGCTCTTGTCGTCTTAGATCAAAAATTACACACACACTGAACTGAAATAATTGAACAGCAATCTGAATTTGACTTTGACCTCCCCCCGGATTTTATTAAAGAAAGGGGGAGGTCAGTTAAAAAAAGAGAAGAGATGTTAATTAATCAAAGGTCCAACTGATCACCCCGTCTGTATTGTAAATATGCGGTTACGAATAATCCAGCCAAAGTAATAGGAATTAGACCTAAGACAATTCCAAATAGAAAGACTTCAATCATTTCAATTTAATTTATTTGAAAAGGGAAAAAGAGAGGTAATATCTATCCCTAAATATTAATCTGTATTGCCTAGGAATCTCAATAACCACTACTTGGTAATTAACACTAGAAAATATATGGAATACGACAGAAAGATTTCTTTTTATAAATTATTCAGTCAATTAATTTCAAATAAGTCCTATCTTACTCAGACCAATAAATAGAGCCGAGGTTATAGTTAAAGCCGCTAGTAGAAAACCAAAATAACTAGTTATAGTAGGCATGAAGGAGCTAAAGGAAATATGTTCTTTTTATACATATGTTTATAAAGCACTTCCCTAAGTTTCAACTTTTGAAAG